TTTTCGTAGATGTAGAATTTTTTGTTGTAATTCTCTTCTTTTTTTTTTTCAAGGACTTGGTTAGTTGTCCAGAAACAAGTAACGGTGGGAGATAGAATTCGATAAAAATAAACGAACGAGAAAACTGCCTAAAAGAATTCTAATAATCTAGATTTGTGATGCCCACGTTGTTGTATTAGATCCAAAGGTTCTTTCTTGACCTAACTACAACGTGCAGGCTTTATCCTTTATATAGAATATGGAAAGACAAAACGGAAAATCTATAAAGGAAAAGCGAAGAGGAATTTTTCGTTTTAGAATCGAATTGAACCGAAATAAAAATGTGATTTTTTGAGTGATCTGATTGTGCGATACCTTTTTTCGAGGCATTGGAAATAAAATAGTAAAAAAAAAATAAAGTAAAGCAAAAGGTATTTAAAGTATTAAAAAGTAAAGAAAAAAGTATTCTAAGGGCACTCTTTAGTCGAAAATGTATTTGATACAATAAAAAATCAAAATACAAAATAGAAGCGATTCCCCTTTGAAATGAAGTTAGATGACATAGTTTTTATTATTATTTTAATATTAGTTGACTCAAGAGTTGCCCACTCAATCCGTTGATTCGGAATCGTGGGATGGGTCGGTGTAAAAGACGATGAATTGATTTCTTTTTCTATCCCTGTCACTCATTTTTGTTAGTACCTTCTAGAATACTTGAAGAATCAAAAACTTGCAATTGAAGGTATTCTTTCAATTGGTAGGGTATTTTTGCTTATCCTCGTATCGTTCAAAAGTTGAAACTTAGGGAAGTGCTTTATAAACATATGTATAAAAAGAACATATTTCCTTTAGCTCCGTCATGCCTACTATAACTAGTTATTTTGGTTTTCTACTAGCGGCTTTAACTATAACCTCGGCTCTATTTCTTGGTCTGAGTAAGATAGGACTTATTTGAAATTAATTGAATGAATAATTCATAAAACGAAATCTTTCTGTGGTATTCCACATATTGTCTAGTTCCTTGCCGTACCACGTTAATTCCGAATTATTGGTTATTGAGATTCCTAGGCAAGACGGATTAATATTTAGGGATAGATATTACCCCTCTTTTTAACCTTTCAAAAAAAACTAAAATTCAAATGATTGAAGTCTTTCTATTTGGAATCGTCTTAGGTCTAATTCCTATTACTTTGGCTGGATTATTCGTAACCGCATATTTACAATACAGACGTGGTGATCAGTTGGACCTTTGATTAATTAACATCTCTTTTTTTAACTGACCCCCTCCTTTCTTTAATTTAATCCGAGGGGGAGGTCAGGGCAGGGTCAAATTCAGATTGCTGTTCAATGATTTCAGTTCAGCGTGTGTGATTTTCGATATAAGACTAAGACAACAAGAGCGGAATCACGCTCTGTAGGATTTGAACCTACGACATTGGGTTTTGGAGACCCACGTTCTACCGAACTGAACTAAGAGCGCTATCACAACGGAAAAGACTGGAAATAAGTAATAAGTCGATTTTTTTCCCCAACAATTCTTGTATGTGTATACTATCATATATAATAAAATGGAAGATTTTGTATGTCAAAATTAGAAACCGATCTAAAAAAAAAACGGATCTTGTCTTACTCCTGCTCGGAGCGGTAATTGGTAGGGATGACAGGATTTGAACCCGTGACATTTTGTACCCAAAACAAACGCGCTACCAAGCTGCGCTACATCCCTTTCAATGGGTCTACAGTATCATTGTAAAGAATCCCCGTCTTGTTTTCCACATCCTTATTTTTTTATTCCCTCTATTGATATGCAAAATGGATCTTGCCTTTTCTTGTTTTTGGGCTCATATCATATAACATATAATAATAATAAATTAGTATTTTTCTTGGGAATTCTCAGGCGTAAAGCGGCCCATTTTTCTGCTTTAAGAAAAAAAAAAGAAAATAAAATCTTATCTACCGAATCATTTCGCATTTCAATTTGAATTAAGGATTCCGCGCACAAATACAAGTGGCCTTTAACTACATATACATCTCTTACCATAATATATTCCAATAGGGAATACAAAAACAAAAAAGAAGGAGGATTTTCAATGCGAGATCTAAAAACATATCTTTCCGTGGCACCGGTACTAAGTACTCTCTGGTTCGGGTCTTTAGCAGGGTTATTGATAGAAATCAACCGTTTATTCCCGGACGCATTGACATTTCCTTTTTTTTCATTCTAGTTATTGAACGGGAACGAGGTAAAGAAGATTAGAGCTAGAATCCAATATTTGTGTATTTGTGACTAATCTCTCTTTCCCCTCTTTTATTTTTTTTTTACAATTAGATAGATAGAATAAAGGATGAAAGCGAAATAAAAATGTGGCTTCAACTTCAGCGAAACTCGGGTTCAGGCTCCAATTAAATTAATTATCCAGTTAAAAGAAAATAGACAGTGAAAGGAAAACAGAAATGGAAATGTGGCTAGGGTAAGAGTAGCCTACACTACACGATACTTAAATGAAATACTGTACTGTGATTAGCAATATAGTTAGAAATTTTTGTATTACTTATTATTTCCTATATATTTACTATATCGATTTCAATAAAATCTTTATTTCAGAATTGGATTTTGAGTGGTTAACAACTTCTATTTTTTTTTCCCTTGTTTCTTATTCGTTTCGGGTCGGAAAATAGAAAAGTTGGATGAATCAAAAACCCCAAGGAGGTTCATGGCCAAGGGTAAAGATGTCCGAGTAAGGGTTATTTTGGAATGTACTAGTTGTGTTCGAAACGGTGTTAATAAGGAATCAAGGGGTATTTCCAGATATATTACTCAAAAGAATCGACACAATACACCTAATCGATTGGAATTGAGAAAATTCTGTCCCTATTGTTACAAACATACACTTCATGGGGAGATAAAAAAATAGATAGAGTCGAACCGCGTGCTTGTGTGTCACCCTTGCAAGGAACATGAAAAAATAATCTAGATATATATCTAGATTATTTCATATATTTAAATAGAAACAATTATTTCATATATTTAAATAGAAACAAATAAATAAATATAGACAAACCAAACCCTCTAATTGATTCTATAAATCATTTTTTTATTTCATCGAAATGGGATTTTAGGGATAAGGAATAAACAAATTATGGATAAAACCAAGCGACTCTTTCTTAAATCCAAGCGATCTTTTCGTAGGCGTTTGCCCCCGATCCAATCGGGGGATCGGATTGATTATAGAAACATGACTTTAATTAGTCGATTTCTTAGTGAACAAGGAAAAATATTATCTAGACGGGTGAATAGATTGACCTTAAAAGAACAACGATTAATTACTATTGCTATAAAACAAGCTCGTATTTTATCTTCGTTACCTTTTATTAATAATGAGAAACAATTTGAAAGAAGTGGGTCGACCACTAGAACTCCAGGTCTTCGAACCAGAAAAAAATAGGCTTACTCTTCAATTAAATCAAAATTCCAACCCGAACTCAAACCCAGATGGACGTTTTGTTCAAAAAATCCGAGAAGCAGTTGTGTCGTAAGAAAAAAAAAGAATTGGGGAAGAAGAATAAAATCAATCTTTTTTTATTGAGCGTGTTCGCTCATTTTGACGACTTTATCATATTATTTCTACTCTACCTTCCCGGAGTTCATTCTCCAGAGAACTCCGTTTAAAAATTCTAATGGATTCCTTCCAATTTCCTTATTTTATAATCTCATTGGAAATCATATAAAGACAATTCCTATTTGATATAGCTATTTGTGCAAGTATCTTACGATTAAGAACCAACTGCGCCTTATACAGATTGTTTATTAATCTACTATAAATATAGGATACCTTGTTTCCGCGAATTACTGCATTTATTCGAGTGATCCACAAACGACGAAAATCCCTTTTTTTCCTATCTCTATCACGATGAGCCGAAACCAAAGCTCTTATTTTCTGTTGAGTAATTGTTCGACTAAGTCTTGAATGAGCCCCGCGAAAGCTTGATGCAAATAAACGCATTTTTGTTCTACGTCTCCGAGCTATATATCCTCGTCTAATTCTGGTCATTGAATAAATGAAACTTTGATGAATAACTAATCGATTTCCTTTCTTTCAGTTATTCTTTTCCCCTTTCCTAGTCTATTAATAACAAAACGGACTCTTCCAATTTATAAAATCAAAATTCCAATGGCTTTTGCTACTCTAACCTTCCCGACCACGCTTTTACCTTTTTTCGAGGCATTGGAAATAAAATAGTAAAAAAAAATAAAGTAGTAAATAGATAAAGAAATTGTGGGTTCCGTCGTCTCTATGATTACTTCTTAAACGGTGAGGCCCTCTCTATACACCGGAGCCACTTCCTTCATTTAATCAATTCTATTGGTAACTTGTACAGTTACCACTCTCCGGCTCTACCCATGAATTTTCTAGTAATAGGTCTTTCATAACGAGATAGACCTTATACAGTAACGGTATTTAATTATGAAGATTGGTGGGGTAGCTGACCCTGTTAGTCCGTTCTTGCAAGAGTAGAAAGATAATCTTTCCGCTTTTTTTATAGTATTTCCCCCGCTTAATGGATAACTATTTGTTACCAATGGGGAATTCTTTCTCACCTTAAATTGCAATTTGAGGCGGTTGAATTTGCGCCGGTGGAAACCATAAATTTCATACACAATAGAAAGATATGATAGATAGCTTTTTTTTAGCTAGTGAATGCAGTTCTTCTTCTTCCATTCTATCCGATTCACTGGTACTGATCATTGATACTTAAAAAATTGTTTTCTTTTTTTTTTTGTTTTGTCTCAGCCCATGATTGAAACGAGTCGCACATACACCCTTGTACATGTTCCTCGGCGCTGAGGGCATCCCCCAAGAGCGGGGGATTTTGTAAGGTTTCTGATTGGCTGTCTTGGGTTTCTAATAAGTTGTTTAATGGTTGGCATGCTGAATTATCCATTATGGGCTGGTTTAGATCGATCCTAACCGGATGATTATGAATTTCTTCTGTTTAATATTCTATTAAACCCTTAAGGAGGCACTGCTATGTTTTATCCAACCGCTACAAGATCAACAATTCCATGAGCTTGGGCTTCTGTTGCTGACATAAAAGTATCCCTTTCCATGTCTTCGGATACAACCCATAAGGGCTTGCCCGATCTTTGTACATAAACCATTGTAAGGATTTCGCGCAGTTTCAGTAGTTCTTCCGTATCCAGGATAAATTCTCCCGTTTGTGCCCCATAAAAAGCGCCAATAGGTTGATGGATCATGACCCTGATGATATATTATAACCTAAAAAAAAAGTTCCTCTATCTCGCACGATTAGGCGAGGGGAAGAGATAAAGAAAAAGATAGAATTGAACAACCGTACGGGCATTTTTTTCGCATTGCATACGGCTCGCCAATGGAATTAATGGAATTTGCTTTTTACCTTTCATCAAACAAGGAGAAAATATGGGTTCTATTATACCCAGATCGGTAAATGATCCAATTACCACCCTTTTTTTTAGTTCAAAAATACTATGATGGCTCCGTTGCTTTATATATTTATTTCGTTTGTGATTCAGCAATCCCAAAGTGTCTTTATTTTTTTTATTTGAAAAAAAAAAATAAAGAAAAAAATCTTCTTTTTTTTTTTATTTTCGTACTCTTTCATACCATAAATATTGTTAATAACCTTCCGGTGTGAAAAAAGTTTGTGACGCCGCAATAGGCCTACGATAGGTAAGATAAACTCGGAATACCCCTCCTTTATCTCATACTACTGCTTCGATACATAATCAAATATTTTGAAAAAAAAAAAACACTAACAATTTTCATATCGAATTCGAAGTGCCATGCTATTATTACTTAATCTTAAAAATTCATATGGCGAAGGCATAGTCTTCTTTTTTCTCTCAAATAAAAAACTCATTGGCGCCAAGCGTGAGGGAATGCTAGACGTTTGGTACTTGCTCCTGCGGCCAGGAGGAAAGACCCCATGGAGGCGGCCAATCCCATGCATATTGTCTGTACATCCGGTCGCACAAATTGCATAGTATCATAAATTGCTATTCCGGGTATTACCCATCCGCCAGGAGAGTTGATAAATAAATACAAATCCTTGGTCTCGTTCTCTATACTGAGATATACCATAATACCAATAAGTTGATTCGAGATATCACTCTCAACCATTTGACCTAAAAAAAGTAATCTTTCTCGATAAAGTCGGTTGATTAGGATAAAACTGTATCCCTTTGGAGCCGTACAGGCATCTTTTGATGCATACGGTTCAACAAAACTTGCGAAACAAAAAATCAATGTGTAGCTCCCAGCCCTTTTCCTTTCTTTTTTCCTAGCGGGCTCCTTCTATCGAGGGGTCCTTTCTTCCATTTTTCAAGAACGATGAGTTTAGCCGGTTTTCCTATACCTATAATATTCTAATATAATCTAATATAAAATAGAAAAAAGCAATTCACTAAACTTATCGACTTATCGAACTAACTTTTCATTGATGTATTTTTTCATCGCGATCCAATCCAAAAATCACGATGCCATTTTCTTGTTCCTGAATTGAATGGGCTTCTTCAATTTTTTTAGGTTGATGCTCTACTCCGAGTAAGGATCCGCCCGATTTTGATTTGCACATATAGGACAAATGACCCCAATACCACGTCTCTTTTTTGCTATGACTTCCCCCTTTAATTCATTTCTTTCATGTCTTCCGCCCAATATTTACAGTTTGAGATCACTCCTATTTCGAATAAAGTTCTAAATGGAATCGTTTATGGTATAAGTAATAATCATAGATATATTACCAATTGGGTTTTGCTAAACGGAGCCTGGATACCTCATTTTATTGGTCCAGCCAAGACGACCATAAAATTGATTTATTGCTATGCTAATATTAAGCTGGATACCTCCTCACGAAATAGATCTAATTGCACTTCATTGCATTTCACGCTACAAATTTTTGATCATTCAATCAAATTTTTTGGGCGAAACAGAGGATATCTCGATCGGGGGAGAGAATGGGGAAATCCCATATGACCCAATAGATCTGACAAGTCGCACTATATGTCAACCCAAGATGGATGCTTGTCCCCGGGACTTCGATAAGGTACTTTTGGAACACCAATAGGCATAAAATGAAAAGAATTAAGTACTCTAGGTCACTTTGATGTGGAAGCGTAATAATGGGCTTCTTGTCTTAATAATATTGGCCGTTATCTTAGTTTCTACATCGATTGACTAAGTTCATAAAATAAAGGAAAATTCTTACGAATAGGTCTTTTGAATGATGACCAAATATGGATGGATTTGCTCATAGAAAAGGGAATACGCCCCCATTGCGTATTGGTACTTATCGAGTATAGAATAGATCTGCTTCTCTTTTTTCCTACGAACCGAACTCTTCCATTATTACTAATAGGATAGAATAAATATTAATCCTTTTTTCGAGATAATCCCCTGAAAAAGGAAGGGGGGTACATAGCATAGTTTTTTTTTCAATGCAAGAAAGTTACATAGTGTCTATTTTTTATTAATAAAGAGGTAGTCCCATGGGTTTGCCTTGGTATCGTGTTCATACCGTCGTGTTGAATGATCCCGGTCGTTTGATTGCTGTCCATATAATGCATACAGCCCTGGTTGCGGGTTGGGCCGGTTCAATGGCTCTATATGAATTAGCTGTTTTTGATCCCTCCGATCCAGTTCTTGATCCAATGTGGAGACAAGGCATGTTCGTTATACCCTTCATGACTCGTTTAGGAATAACCGATTCATGGGGCGGTTGGAGTATTACGGGGGGTACGGTAACGAATCCGGGTATTTGGAGTTACGAAGGTGTAGCCGGGGCACATATTGTGTTTTCGGGCTTGTGCTTCTTGGCAGCTATCTGGCATTGGGTGTATTGGGATCTAGCAATATTTGTCGATGACCGTACGGGAAAACGCTCTTTGGATTTGCCTAAAATCTTTGGAATTCATTTATTTCTCTCAGGAGTGGCTTGCTTTGGTTTTGGGACATTTCATGTAACAGGATTGTATGGTCCTGGAATATGGGTGTCCGACCCGTACGGACTAACTGGAAAGGTACAATCTGTAAATCCAGCATGGGGTGTGGAAGGGTTTGATCCTTTTGTTCCAGGAGGAATAGCCTCTCATCATATTGCAGCAGGGACATTGGGCATATTAGCGGGCTTATTCCATCTTAGTGTCCGCCCACCTCAACGCCTATACAAAGGATTACGTATGGGCAATATTGAAACCGTTCTTTCCAGCAGCATCGCTGCTGTCTTTTTTGCAGCGTTTGTTGTTGCTGGAACTATGTGGTATGGTTCAGCAACTACCCCCATCGAATTATTTGGTCCCACCCGTTATCAATGGGATCAGGGATACTTTCAGCAAGAAATATATCGAAGAGTCAGTGCTGGACTAGCCGAAAATCAAAGTTTATCAGAAGCTTGGTCTAAAATTCCTGAAAAATTAGCTTTTTATGATTACATCGGAAATAATCCTGCGAAAGGGGGATTATTCAGAGCGGGTTCAATGGATAACGGGGATGGAATAGCTGTCGGGTGGTTAGGACACCCTATCTTTAGAGATAAAGAAGGGCGTGAACTTTTTGTACGTCGTATGCCTACTTTTTTTGAAACATTTCCAGTTGTTTTGGTAGACGGAGATGGAATTGTTAGAGCCGACGTGCCTTTTCGAAGGGCAGAATCGAAGTATAGTGTCGAACAAGTAGGTGTAACTGTTGAGTTCTATGGTGGCGAACTGAATGGAGTGAGTTATAGTGATCCTGCTACTGTGAAAAAATATGCTAGACGTGCTCAATTGGGTGAAATTTTTGAATTAGATCGTGCTACTTTGAAATCCGATGGTGTTTTTCGTAGCAGTCCAAGGGGCTGGTTTACTTTTGGACACGCTTCATTTGCTCTGCTTTTCTTCTTCGGACACATTTGGCATGGTGCTAGAACCTTGTTCAGAGATGTTTTTGCTGGTATTGACCCGGATTTGGATGCTCAAGTGGAATTTGGAGTATTCCAAAAACTTGGAGATCCAACTACAAGAAGACAAGTAGTCTGATGCAGCACTGCTCCGCTATTTTGTGTTTATCGCTTCGGCTTCTATTTTCGATTTTTAAATAAGGTATAAGGTACTGGAGAAATCTGGATTTAAATCGCTGCCTTTTTTGATTCTTTTTTTTTTTTCTTTAATCCGGGAGATGATCCCAAATAAACAGGTATGGAAGCTATAATTGGAAACCACGATCAAATTTATGGAAGCATTGGTTTATACATTCCTCTTAGTCTCGACTCTAGGGATCATTTTTTTCGCTATCTTTTTTCGAGAACCGCCTAAAGTTCCAACTAAAAAATAAAATGATTTTTTATTATCTCAGTTGAAGTAATGGGCCTACCAATATTGGTAGGCCCATTACTTCAACTTCAAACTAGTCTCCGTGTTCCTCGAATGGATCTCTTAGTTGTTGAGAGGGTTGCCCAAAAGCAGTATATAAGGCGTACCCAGTAAAACTTACAAGTAACCCAGATATAGAGATGGCGACTAGGGTTGCTGTTTCCATTATTATAGAATTTCAAGACCGCAATGGATCCGTGATAAGATCGTTTATTTACAACAGAATGGTATACAAAGTCAACAGATCTCAATGAATACAAAATAGGATTTATGGCTCCACAAACAGTTGAGGGTAGTTCTAGAGCTCGTCCAAAAATGACTTCTGCAGGGGGGTTATTGAAACCTTTGAATTCGGAATATGGTAAAGTAGCTCCTGGATGGGGGACTACTCCTTTGATGGGTATCGCAATGGCTCTATTTGCGATATTCCTGTCTATTATTTTGGAGATTTATAATTCGTCCGTTTTACTGGACGGAATTTCAATGAATTAGAATTCAATTTACAAGAACCACAAAATACTACCTTTTAAATAAGCATTTAGGTCTCGGATTTTTATTTTTATTTTAGTTGATTGGTAGTTCGACCGCGAAATTTTTTTGTTTCTGTATTTCCGGAATATGAGTGTGCGACTT